ATGGTTAAAAAGAGAAACCCTAGACTAATTACACGATAACTCCAATAATCCAATTGTTGAATCAATTGACACCTGTAATAATTCTTAGCAGAAAAAAAAGAAGTAGTTTGTAAAACATTCCTTCTTTCATTCATGTATTGGATTTCACCAAAAGAAAATGACTCATTTAATAAATGATTACTTTTACAAAAAATCTTTATGTTTTTTCGAAATGTAATGACTAGAAGTGCTACTGATAATAATGATCCACATAGAAGAGCTGCATAACCCAATATCATCATACTTACGTGCATTATTAACCACTCGGATTGAAGAGCGGGTACTAGTATTGTGGATTGATGTATTTCAGTTAAAATACCCGAAGTAGCGAAGCCTTGGGTAAAAATAGCACTTGACGCAGTTATTGTGCTTAAATTTTGTTTCTTTTTTTTGAAATACGGAACTATATGAATAACTGAGAAACTCCATGAAAGAAAGATTAATGATTCATATAAATCACTTAGTGGGAAATGTCCTGAATAAACCCAACGAGTGACTAATAATCCCGTTATACATAAAAAAGTCGCTATCATGCCTTTTTCTGACGAATCATATAGCTTTCTAATTTTATCGACTAATAAGGTTATCAAATGAATTGTAATTACAATTGAAACGATCGAAAAGGAAATATGAGTTAATATATGCTCTAAAGTTGAAAATATCATAAAAAATATTAAAAAAAGAGGAATCCTTTAATTACGAAATAGAAATCAAGAATTGATTAATTGATTTTATTATAAGATCTATTGTATCTCTTTTAGAAGAGGGCCTGCCGCCACTCGGACTCGAACCGAGATGCTCTAGCACTGCTTCCTAAGAGCAGCGTGTCTACCGATTTCACCATAGCGGCTTGCTAGAACTCATAATAGCCTATTCATATTCAATCGTCGAGATTGAAGAAACAAAATCAATGCAATATTTTTTAGGAAAGATAAAAATGGATGAATCAAAATTCGTTCAAATGGGATTGGAAGGTTCATTATTTTCGTTTAGGGTGTTCGTTTTATTTCTTCCCTTAGGACTTTGGTGTAGTTTATGCTCTCCTGGAATCGAACTGTTGTAACTGGACGCTTCTATCCTCTAGCTAGGGATAGAACGAAAAAAAAAATATTGTCATTTTTTACTGAATTCTTTCTCATTTATCCGATTTTCAAAATTTGAAACAAAAAGATACATTTTTTCAATGAACACAAAAAAAATCCGAAAGTTACACAAAAGGTTGTCAAAATGGAATCAATTAGTTTCAACAATTCCTTCATTTTAACTAAAGATCTTACATATGCCCTTCTCTAGATATAGAGAAAAAACTTTTCTTATTGTAATTGTGACAAATAGGTTAATGGGGAAAATAAGACCCCGCCTTCAAAATGATAAAATCTACTAAAAAGAAAGGTAAAACCTTATATCTTGTCTTTCAAAAGTATTCTTTTTAAAATTTAGTAAACAGAAGCATTTTTATTCTACTTCCGTTCCCTATTGTTTTCGGCTAATCAATAGGGAATGGAAGTTATTCATTTTTTTTTTTTAGATTTACAATGAAATCAAACAATTTTTCGAGTCAAATCAATTCGGATTATTCCAATGTTTTATGACTTATTTGTTTGGTGCACAAAAAAACTTTTTGAATTTCCGGTAGAAAGAGATTTCCCCAATGACAAAGCTTTTAACGCGGACCAATATCCCTTCTCCTTCCAAATATTTTTACGAATACGCTTTTTTGATATAGAAGTACGTTTTTTTGGAACTGCCATTTAAAAATGAAGAGGTTATTCATTGTTTTAGTTGGATGTGAAAGACATCTATTGTTCAAAACCAATCATTCTTTACTATAAAAAAATTAAAAATGAAAGATTTTTCTTATAGATTCAAAAAGTAGTAAATTAATATAAAAATGGATACATAAGATAAATACAAGAAAAGATAAGAAGAGATACGCCCGCCCCCGACAGATTTGATACCCTCTCCTACAAAGAAACTCATAATACCAACTCCATTCGTAATTCCATCAATTACTCGTCTATCAAAAAAATGAGTGAATTCCGCCAATCCTCTTATACCCCCAGTTAAGGATGTTGTATAAAAAGCATCTATGTAACCACGATTATATGACCAATCATATAGACCATTTATTACTTTGTCCGAAAGAATTCTCTTAGGACCTGTTTTAACAAATGAATTAATTAAGTCCAAATTTTGCAAAGATGAATAAACGGGTTTATATAAAAGGGACGCTATAACTATTCCGAAATAGGCTATACTGACTGAAAAAACTGCATCTTTCACAAATTCATACCAATCCATTGAATTATTCAAATTTGGATGTAAAAGGTTTCTATACGGGGTTAACCATTTTGATAATATATCTAAATTCACTCCTTCTTGATTGAAAGGAATTCCTAGGAATCCAATGAACAAAGTAAATAGAACCAATACAAGTATAGGGAATAACATAGTATTATCC